ACTATATAACACTATATAACCATTTGAACCCCGAATTGTCCTCTAACTCATATTCCAGAGTATATCTTTTAACGGTGCAAACAAAAAAAAATAAGAAAATTCTGTTTTCCCTGCCCATAAATGAAATATTAAATAATTGTAGACTAGAAATGAAAGCCCCTTTCTCGCATTCGTTCTCTATTGCATTGTCGGAACAATATTGGATTCTGAAACCAAGGAAATCCATTGAAAAATAGATTTTCGAAATAGAATATACTTTTTTATATGTATCGGAAAAGAATAGCGATTTATTCCTGTGGAACATCCAGTAACAAGAAGATAAAATAAGAAATATCGAAAAATTATTGCCTTGTATGTTCCAAGGAAATAAAACAAAACCGCTTCTACGATTTAATATATATCGAATTCATATATCAGAATAGCTGATATAGTCATGATTCAATGGGTTAGGTCCACTTACTTTTATAATTTTATGTTATGGTAGTTTGCTAGGAAAAATGGGGAAGTAGGAATATTTTAGTTTGGCAATTAATAATAGGGATTGGATATCTAGAATATTTATTGTCCCAGGACAAAAAAATGGAATATATGGAATATATAAGATATGAAGAGGACTATTATGTCACTACAGAGTGGAATCCCCTAAAATAAAAGTGCAATTAGTCATTATAATAATGATTCAATGTTCAACTTTTTAACTATAAAAAACTCCTAATAAGCGGAACTCATTATAATGAGGTTACCTTTTTCTTTTTTTTATCAACAATATCTCTATTCTACGTTGAAAAACGAAGAATAAGACTTGAGTGACTTGAGTTTTTTGGAAAAAGCCCTTTATCGGATTTGAACCGATGACTTACGCCTTACCATGGCGTTACTCTACCGCTGAGTTAAAGGGGCCCTATTTAATTCATGAATTAGTCATTTTCTATTATGGAGTCTAATGCATATATGTATATATGCACTAGTCTAGTACTATAGGTATATATGTACATATTGTACATACGAACTCATTCAGAAAAAAATCTGATTTACTTAGAGGTAAAATTATTCTCTTTCTTTTTGAGAAAATGCAGTGAATTGTTTCAAGACTGATCCCCTTGCTTTGTTTACTTTGACTGACCTGACCCATCAGAACAAGACTCGCTTGATTTACGAATCCCGTTCCGATATCGACATAGATTCCAGGCATTTTCTTTAATCATGTGATGAGGGGATTCGTACCCCGAATCGAATTCTTATAAAAAAGAACATTTTTCTCCCTTTTTGCATTTTCTGACTTAGTGTGAGATAGTGATAGGCATATTTTATCTGGACGATAAACGAAGCAATGAATAAAAAAGAAATGAAATGGGGGTTTACCCCCTTTTTCAGGTCGGACCAATCATTGACCGAACTGAAGGAATCCTATACTTCTTTATATAGAATATTTTATATAGAGTTATATAGTATGAGATGCTTCATTCATGAAGTGAAGTATCAAATCAAACAAAAAAATCTATCGAATCATAACATAGAAAGTAGGAAAGACTCTTTGGATTTAGCCATACCATTAGATTATATTGACAATTCCAAAAAACTGATCATACTATCATCATAGTATGATGACTATGATGACTATGATGACGGCCGGGCGGATGTGCCCCCATCGTCTAGTGGTTCAGGACATCTCTCTTTCAAGGAGGCAGCGGGGATTCGACTTCCCCTGGGGGTAGGGTACTACGAAAGGAAGTGGATCGTGGATTATCAATAAGCCTAGAATGAATTCTTCCTGGGTCGATGCCCGAGCGGTTAATGGGGACGGACTGTAAATTCGTTGACGATATGTCTACGCTGGTTCAAATCCAGCTCGGCCCAAAAACGTGCCGCTCCATGAGTATGATATAAGAAATTCGTCCTCCAGAAACAGAAATGTCTGATCCGTATAAATAAAGAGAAAAAGTCAATTTTTTTGCTCTATCTATACGTTTCTCGTTCGTTCTGTTCTGATCTTTCTAACGATCTATATTTATGATCCTTAAGTAAAGTATCAAGAAAAGGATCTTTTTTTCTTATTGAAAGATTGATTATTTCTTTTTTACAATAAAAGAACCGCAGGTTACTAGTAATTCGTGTCACTCTCGCTAAAGCACATATTTATGTGGATATGATATCAATATATCATTCGTGTATCTCTTACAATATGACGAGTAGAATATTCTTATGGTTTCATAAGAATATGTATTCCATATACCTCGCCGGGATTGTAGTTCAATTGGTCAGAGCACCGCCCTGTCAAGGCGGAAGCTGCGGGTTCGAGCCCCGTCAGTCCCGAACTAGGATCCGATGAATTTCTCAATTCATCTTTCTTTTTTCTGTGAAAAGGAAGACAGAGAGCAAAATAGAATTATAGAGTGTCCGTATTTTTACCGGGAGTGCAGACACAAATTATCTTCGTTTATTGTACGATACACAATAAACTTAATATAATTACCTCGACAGAGTACTTTTCAGGTTCAGGTTAAACCACACTTTTTTGAATTCCGGCTTTGTTTGTGTATCCTCTAATACTATAGTAATTGGTTGGAAACAACCTATCTCATTCAAATAGCATACTGAATTTGTGATGTATACGTTCTAATCCCAATCCAAGAAGAAGATACTAATTAAATTTCAATAAAAAAAAAGACCAAAGAAGCAACGCCCCCTTTTAGTATTTAGTCAATTTTTTGAATATTCGATTTTTTAGACTTAATCTGTCCTTTTTTCCATCTCACTTCTACTGTTTGAATTGGATCTGTGTATGCCCCATAGAATACCGGTCATATGATACCTCCTAATTGTATGTATTTGTATATATACTATTGTATGTATAAGTAGTAGAATTGTATAAGGAAGATAATAGGTTATAGAAAAGAAAAAGTGAAAAAAAGATGCAAATCCAATGATAGGATTTATGATCCAATCAAAAACGGCATTTTTGATTTAGTATGAATAAAAGATTTTCCTATGTTAGACTATTTCATTTTCGACGATGAATTGATTTGATAGATCAGATATTGTTATTCATAATATTGATCTGATTCAGTATCATCAGGATGCAATTCATCCCATTGAATTTACAGGAGTCAAATTTATCATCTCTATGGGATTAGATCCCGAGTTATTGCGAAACAAAAAAGAAGATTATGGAAGTCAATATTCTCGCACTTATTGCTACTGCACTGTTTATTTTAGTTCCTACTGCTTTTTTACTTATCATATACGTAAAAACGGTCAGCCAAAATAATTAATTTGAATGAAACTTGAATTATTAGTTCTTATCAATGGTTGAAGAAATAAAAGAGATTCAAACTTGAAGTCTTAAATTAAATGATAGGGGGCTGGAATCAGAAGTGGAAGTATCTGAGATAGTGTGGTAGAAAGAACTATATATAGTTCTTTCTACCACACTATCTAGTATTATATATTATTTCTTATTATATAACGTAACGTTTCTAAAGTTGTATACGAATCTAGTCTTCATTCATTTCGTATAGATCAATTTACAATATGTATGTACATATATTAGATGTACCTCTAAATAGCACTCGAATTCTATTTTTTTTTCGCTACATATAAATAGAATACATTTGTGACGAGATGAGTCAAAAAAAGCATCAAAAAATTTCTAGGAGTCTAAAACAAACGTGAAATGTGCGATGTACAGATCGCTCAACGGAAGAAAGATCCCATTTTATTAGGTGTAGGACCTCTTTTCTTTGGACAACCGCCAATCGCTTCCTGTGGAAAGTAGGTATGTATTGCCGTTATAGCAGCAGACTTTCTCTTCAAAGAGTCAAAGTTAAGAAAAAGGGGAAACAAATAAAGAAAAAAAATAGTGATTGGTTTTTCTCGTTGTAATATCCATAATTCTGGTAAGAGTTGATTCACCAAAATCGAATATTTAGGAAAAATTCGATTAGAAAAAATTTCCTATCATGCGTAGATTTGAGTTTCGAAATTCAATTTATGATAATCATTCATTGTTTGATCGAATGATTATTATTCATAATTGTATTTTTTTATGCATTACCATATTCCAGTACAATTTTGAAACAGAAACGTTTTTTTAAGGTTTCGCAAAACGATCAATAAAGAATTGATACAATTCGATTACTCAATCGATTACTCAATTAGTACCCTAGCCCTAGAGTCCACTCCTTCCCCATACTACAAGTGAAAGAGAAAATGTAAAGACTACCATTAAAGCAGCCCAAGCGAGACTTACTATATCCATGTGAATTATGTCCCCTATCTCCACGAAGGAATTATTCCATTATTGATTAATAATCATAGTGGAATCAATGGCACAGAGTCAAAGTAGGATTCTGAATTAAGGCTATTGATGAACTAAACCAATTCAATGAATACATTTGTAACAAGTTCCTATATTATTATAGGATTTCTGGTAGAATCAGGAAGCATTAAGTACAAATCCAATACACACACCTTTGGAAATCTTAAAGGAATGTTCCTAATAGAACAGGTAAGCATAAAGAAAAGAATAGTAAGACCTTTTGTTTGTTTTGGTGCCCTTCCTTCATATTCATAAGCAAAAAACATAAAAATATACCATCAAGATAAATAACTTTCTATCAGATATCTATATTTCCTATTTGATCGAAGAAGCCTTTTTGATCGGAGCCTTACTGTCTTTCTGTGAAAGAATCGGGAGAAACCACCACGATTATTACTACATACATTCTTTTTTTTTGTTTCAACTTTGACTCTAGAAGAGCAGGCAAACCATCCTAATTGCATGTCTGAGCACTCAGAGACTCTCGCGGGTTTGGATACAAATTAGGGCTTTTCCACAACTCCTAAATCGAGTTCCCCTCATCCTATTCAATCTAATTTAATACCAGACGAAACCGCTAGACACTATCTTACTAAGGGCAGTATAAGATAATTAGGAGATCTTGATAGTCTTTCGTATAATCTCTTCTTTAATCCTAGGAGAAAAAATAGAGTATCCTTTAGGAATAGGATTGGATACCAAGATTTCCGAACTCCGACTTTCGTAGTTCTGGTTCTGAATCCTAGAATTTACTCTCACTATTTATTGGATTCAATTGAAAAAAAAAATAGCCCGAACCAATCATTAATAAATAATGAAATTGAATTATGAAATTCAATTCTAAATTAATAAGGGAGGGTTGTTTCATCCATATCGGCAGCACCGTACCGGTTTGGGCCACACCCAGAACTCATGGTTCTAAAAAGAAAGTATTGACACGTCTGCTTAGTCCCTTGCCTCTGCTTCCGCGGGGCAAGAATTCGTCTAATTAGATCAGCAATATAAGAATAAGAAATCCCCAATCTTTTTTTTGTTGATCAGGCGACACCCGGATTTGAACCGGGGATAAAGGATTTGCAGTCCCCCGCCTTACCACTTGGCCATGTCGCCTCCTAATTCGATCCAATCAAAAATGGATAAAAATATTATCAATAATCCCTATTCTACTACGAATTTTTTTGATCTTGAATCCCGCGGGTCGTACTTATTCTAAAAAAAAAAAATGAATTCCTATTTTTATTGGATCTAGTTTAGATTATTCTACTCGATTGTATCTTAAAATAGACAAAGCTTAAAAACTTCTCTTTTCTGTTGAAAATAGGAAAAAAATAGATTTTCGGTCACAGGCTGCAAAATTCAGGGAAAATTATAACAATTAACCATTTACTTTGAATTAGTGAACGGTTTTTCATTTTCATATCAAATGAAATTTGGTTTCCTTAATGGCATAAGAAAAACAAATTTATTTATGACTAAATCCATTATTTTCAATAATAAATGCTTTTCAATTTCAATTATAACAACATATATGTGTATATGTAAACCCCAGAACATAAATTGTTATTATCCAATCAGATACCGAGCTGGGTCTCGCTCTTAGGCACATACCCCTATAGAAAATCGTCGTCCTTGCATTTTTTATTGAATATATTGAATAGAAAAAAACAGGAATTTTGATAGAGTGTGACCCATGTTGCCCCAAGTGAAATTATGATAAAAGGTATGATATACGGATAACTCGATAACCATATTGGCATTACAAATATGACTTTTATTTTTATTATAATAATATATATTATGGAATTCAATCATATTGCATCGATTCTACTACCAAAAATAATCCACGAATTTTTTTGAACATGGGAAATGGAGTGTACTAAAAAAAAGGAAACTCTATTTCTGATTATTCTGTCTTTATCTCATTCATAGAGAGGAGATTTTATCCCCAATCCATTTATTTTTTTGGTACCCAATCTCATTGTAATATCATAATAATAGGTAGAAATTGGATCCATTTTGATATTCTAGACAAGACTCCATAAGTGTAAGTGACAGAATTTTTTTCCAGGAAGGGTTTTTCCATTTTTTTTTTTTTGATTTGTACTTGTCGCAAATTCGAATTTGCGTCGAAAATGCTCTGCATTTCTCTGTTCCGTCTCCGTTCATACGTATGAAATACATATTTGGTTAAAATTTCATGTGATTCAGTAAACAAAATATACATTCCATCATTGCGAGATCGATCCGTATCCGTGTGGTTCGATGAATAGTGAACCAATAATGGTATTTTTTCAATAAAGAGGAAAGTTAAGATTAAGATGCTCCGTAATGGAAATGAGGGAATGTCCACAATACCTGGATTTAGTCAGATACAATTTGAGGGATTTTGTAGGTTCATTAATCGGGGCTTGGCGGAAGAATTTCATAAATTTCCAAAAATTGAAGATAGAGATCAAGAAATGGAATTTCAATTATTTGTGGAAAGATATCAATTGGTAGAGCCCTTGATAAAAGAAAGAGATGCTGTGTATGAATCGCTCACATATTCTTCTGAATTATATGTACCCGCGGGATTAATTTGGAAAACCGGTAGAGAAATGCAACAACAAACGGTTTTTATTGGAAACATTCCTTTAATGAATTCTCTGGGAACCTCTATAGTAAATGGAATATACAGAATTGTGATCAATCAAATATTGCAAAGTCCGGGTATTTACTACCGTTCCGAATTGGATCATAACGGAATTTCTGTCTATACCAGCACTATAATATCAGATTGGGGAGGAAGATCAGAATTAGAGATTGATAAAAGAACAAAGATATGGGCACGCGTAAGTAGGAAACAAAAAATATCTATTCTAGTTCTATCATCAGCTATGGGTTCGAATCTAAGAGATATTCTAGATAATGTTTGTTACCCTGAAATTTTCTTGTCTTTCTCAAATGATAAGGAGAAAAAAAAAATAGGGTCAAAAGAAAATGCTATTTTGGAGTTTTATCAACAATTTGCTTGCGTGGGCGGGGATCCAGTATTTTCTGAGTCGTTATGTAAGGAATTACAAAAGAAATTTTTTCAACAAAGATGTGAATTAGGAAAGATTGGTCGACGAAATATGAACCGGAGACTGAACCTTGCTATACCTCAGAACAATACATTTTTGTTACCACGAGACCTATTGGCT